TAATGTCTCTTTGAGCAAGAGCCAAAGTAGCTCCTAATAGTACTGTTATTATACCTATCAAAGAAATGAGATTCATTATGTAAGGTAGAACTGTGAAAAGAGGAAAAAGCCTAGCTACAATAAAAATTCCCGCCGCTACCATAGTAGCGGCGTGTATAAGAGCCGAAATAGGGGTAGGCCCTTCCATGGCATCAGGTAACCATACATGAAGGGGAAATTGTGCAGATTTAGCAACTGCACCAAGGAATAATAGGGCAGCACACAGAGTAAGAAATAAAGAATTTAACCCATTATTATCAATCAAGTTATTGACTATTTTAAACAAATCTCGAAATTCGAAACTACCTGTTATCCAATAAAGACCTAAAATTCCTAATAATAAACCAAAATCCCCTACACGATTAGTTACAAACGCTTTTTGACAAGCATTTGCCGCAATTGGTCGTGTGAACCAAAAGCCTATTAATAGATAGGAACACATTCCAACTAATTCCCAAAAAATATAAATTTGTATCAAATTGGAACTAGTAACTAATCCCAACATGGAAGTATTGAAAAAACTCATATAAGCAAAAAATCTCAAATATCCTTGATCATGAGACATATAATTGTCACTATAAATAAGAACCATGATTCCAACAGTAGTGATTAATATTGACATAATAGAAGTAAGTGGATCGATCAAGTTGCCAAACTCTAAAGAAAAATCATTATTGATGGTCCAAGACCATACGTATTGATAGATAGAGCTGCTATTTATTTGCTGAATAGACAGATCGGCCGAAAAAACCATAACTATACTTAGTAATAAAACGCTATAAAAAGCCCACATACGGCGAAGATTTTTTGTTGCCGTGGGGACAAGGAGAAGTCCCACTCCTATTGCTATAGGAACTGGAAGTGGAACGAAAGGTATGATCCATGCATATTGATATGTATGTTCCATAATAAAATAAAACTTTTTTTATTCTTATTAATTTTATTGTTTCCGATTCACCAGCTCTTATGTCTTTCGGAAGGAACAATAATAATAATCAAATAAAGAAAATCAAGATATGAAAGAACTCGAATAGAATTGAAAATTCTTAATCATTCTGATTCTTTCCCAAATACTTCAAATATTCAAATAAAGAAGTTACAATTGGTCAAATGATCCAATTATTCTTAATTATTATTATTATTATTATTTTTTTTTTGAAAAGGTACTTACTACTTAGTTATTAACTAAGATATTGATGAAGATACAGAATCATAATATGCAATTTTTAATTATTCCATTATTGGAATAATCTCTATGAAGGAAAAATTTTTTAATTATAGTAAAAATAGTACTTTATTCTGATATGGATCATAGGATCTATCAATAACAATAACTTGACCCAATCAAAAAAGAGCTTTCTTGGTATTTTAGTTAGTTTATTCGGAAGAATTAACTAATTCTGATTGAGTGGCTTCCGTTCCAACAAAACAACTTATGTTTATAGGAAACTCTAAGATACTTGGCGCTTTGCTATCCATTACTTCGCATAGAATTGAAAGAATAAATTACTAAAATGGCTTTTTCTCAAGTGTTTATTATATTAACAATATTAACAGATTAAATAGGAGTCTCATTCAAATTTCAAAATTTGAATTTAATTTTAATAAAGTGTACTCTATTGATGAGTTGATAGAAAAAATGTTACAGTATTGTTTTCTTAAATTAAGGTAAGCGTTTTTAAACTTTTTTATTAAATATAAATATTAAATAAAATTTAAATATAATACGACGCAAATAGACGGAAATATTAATGGAATTTTAACCCTTTTTCATTCTTTTCTTATGAATGACAACCTATTTTATTTCTATAACAGTGGCATAGATATAGATCCGAATTAAAATGAATATATTTAAGGGTAGTACGAATTATTATTTTTTAGGATATTGTATGTAATCAATACAATATGTAAAAAAATTTCTTTGAAAAATGAAAAATAAACTAACATATCCACTTTTCCCAGGGATACTCTATGGGATGCACGCGTATCCATATTGTATATTATCGAGGAAGTATTATCTAGGGAATAAATATAGAGATAAAGAATAAGAAAAAAAAAAAGGATCCATTTTGAACAATACATGTCTTTCACATCCAACTATAACAATGAGTAACCTCTTCATTTTTTAATGGCCGTTCCAAAGAAACGTACTTCTATATCAAAAAAGCGTATTCGTAAAAACATTTGGAAAAGAAAAGGATATTGGGCAGCGATAAAAGCCTTTTCTTTAGCGAAATCTCTTTCTACCGGGAATTCCAAAAGTTTTTTTGTGCAACAAAAACAAACAAGTAATCAAGTCTTGGAATAATCTGAATCAATATGACTCGATGAATTTGCTAATTGAATTTATAAGATGAATGATTCCCATTAACTCATATTTTGAACTGATCAATATGAGATGATATTATCTATTGTGGTATATAGAATAAGAAGTCTTCTGTCTACTGGATTCTAAAAACACGGCACTTCTTTTTCTTTTAGGAAGGATTTTCTTGGATTATGTATTCCCAATATGAATGAATCCTATCCTATAGTTTGGTTTGGGGATCGATCAAGACATATATCTATATATAGATATATGTCTTGATACCTCTATTTTATTTTCTTTAGAAATACATTTTTGAAATACGATAAAATTATGATAGAGATTCAAACTCTTTCTTACTTATATTTATAAGAAATCCGATTTTTTTTAGACCCATGAAATCAGATAAATAAGAAATGAATCGTAAAAAAATGATGAATAAAGGACGTTTTTTACTTCTATGCCTGGGTTGAGGACAGAACTCCCTAGTTCCAACTGATCCATTCCGGGAAAACTGAAACCTCGTGAGAGTCCATTGTTAAAACTAAGACCATCCCACGAAACTAATGATTATTGAACGTTCAAATATAAATTTGAATGAGTCTTTATTCATTGATTTTAATTTTTCCTAAAAAAGATTCCATTGAATTGACTCTTTACAATCTCGACGATTTAATATGGATAGGCTATTATGCTTTGGAGTAAGCCGCTATGGTGAAATCGGTAGACACGCTGCTCTTAGGAAGCAGTGCTAGAGCATCTCGGTTCGAGTCCGAGTGGCGGCATCTTATAAAAGAGATACAATAAATCCTATAATGAAAATGAATTGAATTCTGTGTTTCCATTCCAATGTTGAAGGACCCTACTTTTTTTTTTTTAGGATTTTTATGATATTTTCGACTTTAGAACATATATTAACTCACGTCTCTTTTTCTATTGTTTCAATTGTAATTACGATTTATTTGATGACCTTATTAGTCCACGAAATCGTAGGACTATACGATTCGTCAGAAAAAGGCATGATAGTTACCTTTTTCTGTATAACAGGATTATTAGTTACTCGTTGGATTTATTCAGGACATTTCCCCTTAAGTGATTTATATGAATCATTAATGTTCCTTTCGTGGGGCTTTTCCATTATCCATATGGTTCCTAAAATACGGAACCATAAAAATCATTTAAATGCAATAACCGCCCCAAGTGCTATTTTTAGCCAAGGATTTGCTACTTCTGGTCTTTTAACTGAAATGCATCAATCCACAATATTAGTACCTGCTCTTCAATCCCAGTGGTTAATGATGCATGTAAGTATGATGGTATTGAGCTATGCAGCCCTTTTATGTGGATCATTATTATCAGTAGCTCTTCTAGTCATTACATTTCGAAAAAACATAGAGATTTTTGGTAAAAGCAATCATTTATTAATTTGGCCATTTTTCTTTGATGAGATCCAATATGTAAATGAAAGAAGCACTGTTTTACTAAACAATTCTTTTCTTTCGTTTAGAAATTATCACAGATATCAATTGATTCAGCAATTGGATCGTTGGAGTTATCGTGTCATTAGTCTAGGGTTTATCTTTTTAACCATAGGTATTCTTTCGGGAGCGGTATGGGCTAATGAGGCATGGGGATCATATTGGAGTTGGGACCCCAAGGAAACTTGGGCATTTATTACTTGGACTATATTCGCAATTTATTTACATATTAGAACAAATCCAAATTCCCAAGGCACGAATTCCGCAATTGTGGCTTCTATGGGATTTCTTATAATTTGGATATGTTATTTTGGGGTCAATCTATTAGGAATAGGACTACATAGTTATGGTTCATTCACATTAACATCTAATTGAAGAAGCGACCTAATACATAGAAACTATATATGTAACGAAAGTTTGTGTGAGTTTTTGAGAACCATGTGAATCAAATAGTGATTCACATGGTTCTCAAAAACTCACACAAACTTATCTGATTACAATTTACTTCAAATTTTTTTTTTTTGCTTAAGATGTCTTAAGGAAAAATAAGAATTCTTTTTATTTCATTGTCCAACGAACGATTTTGAAAATCACAGCATTATTTGATTTTATGTCTTATTGATCAAAACTATCTATAAAAGTAATTAGATAAAATAGCTTCTACCTTGTCAACTGATAGTGAGAGAACGAAATCCGGATAAATACCAATACCTATTACAGGCAAAAAGATACAGATCGAAACAAATAGTTCTCGTGGTCCAGAATCCAAAAAAGAATAGTTTGGGGCATAAAATTGCTTGTATCCATAGAACATCTGGCGTGACATAGATAATGAATAAATAGGAGTTAATATCATTCCAATTGCCATTACAAAAGTAATTAGCATTTTTGGTATTAAAAGATATTTTGGACTGGTAATTATTCCAAAAAATACTACCAATTCGGCAACAAAACCACTCATTCCCGGCAATGCAAGAGAAGCCATTGAGAAGCTACTGAACATTGTAAATATTTTTGGCATTGGGATTGCTATTCCTCCCATTTCGTCGAGATAAACAAGACGTATTCTATCGTAACTCGTTCCTGCCAAGAAAAAAAGCGCCGCACCAATAAATCCATGAGAAATTATTTGTAAAATGGCTCCGTTGAGTCCTGTATCAGTTACGGAAGCAATTCCTATAATTGTAAAACCCATATGAGATACAGAGGAATAGGCTATTCTCTTTTTTAAATTGCGTTGACCGGGAGATGTTAAAGCTGCATAGATTATTTGCACTGTGCCTACAATCATCAACCAGGGAGAAAATATAGAATGAGCATGGGGCAATAATTCCATATTGATCCGAACCAACCCATACGCTCCCATTTTTAATAAGATTCCGGCTAGAAGCATACATGTACTGTAATGTGCTTCTCCATGGGTATCTGGTAACCATGTATGTAGAGGTATAATCGGTGATTTGACAGCATAAGCAATAAGAAACCCAAAATAGAATATTATTTCTAATCCCACAGGATACGATTGATTCGCTGATGTTTCAAAATTTAATGTTGGTTCATTAGAACCATATAAACCCATGCCGAGAACTCCCATTAAGAGAAAAATGGAACCCCCAGCAGTGTACAAAATAAACTTTGTAGCTGAGTACAAACGTTTCTTCCCTCCCCACATGGATAGAAGTAGGTAAACAGGAATTAATTCTAACTCCCACATGATGAAAAAAAGTAAAAGATCTCGAGAAGAAAATGATCCTATTTGACCGCTGTACATTGCTAACATCAAGAAATAGAACAATCGCGAATCCCGAGTAACTGGCCAAGCCGCTAAAGTAGCTAAAGTAGTGATGAATCCCGTCAGTAAAATAGGTCCTATGGAAATTCCATCGATTCCTAGTCTCCAGTGAAAATCAAAAATATTTATCCATTTATAATCCTGTTCTAATTGGATTAATGGATCGTCCAATCGGAAATGATAACAGAATGCATAGGTTGTTAGAAGGAGTTCCACTAGGCATATACATATAGTATACCATCGAATTACCTTATTTCCCCGATGGGGGAAAAAGAAAATTGAACAACCCGCGGATATCGGCAAAACAACAATTATTGTTAACCAAGGAAAATAATTCATGGTAAATACAAGATAAGATACACTTTGACCAGAAAACCCCGTGCTCGAAATAAATCTTTATTTTATCGAGTGCGGGGTTTTGTCGGTAAAGAGAAATAAAATGGATTCAAGTGAAGTTTTCTAGAATGTATCAATAAGCTAGACCCATGCTGCGAGTTGTTTCATGCCATAAATAAACCCGTACACTCAAGAAATCCGTCGGACAAGCGGATTCACACCTCTTGCAACCCACACAGTCTTCTGTTCTTGGAGCAGAAGCAATTTGCTTAGCTTTACATCCGTCCCAAGGTATCATTTCTAATACATCCGTGGGGCAGGCTCGTACGCATTGAGTACACCCTATACATGTATCATAAATCTTTACTGAATGTGACATTAGATCTATCCATTTTTGGAATGTCATAAATTTTCGATCTAGGAAAATAATAACTGAATCATATATTGTAGACACCAGACGAATCAATGATTTACCAGAATTGTTTTCTAAAAAATCTACCCCTGGATCTGTTTATGAGAGAGGGCCAAGATACTTTGATTTATTACGTTTTAGCAAACATGGTCATATGCTTCTGTCGTACACGATGCTAATTTGAATTGGTGAATATTTTATTCATTATTTATTCAACAAATTAGATTGATTGATACGAGTTGATTTTCTGTTACGATGAATTGACGAAACAATAGCTGGTCCAATAGCTGCTTCAGCGGCTGCAATAGCTATAACAAAAATCGAGAAAATGTCTCCTTTTAGTTGGCGACTATCAAATAAATCAGAAAATGTTACGAAATTTATATTAACCGCATTCAGTATAAGCTCAAGACACATAAGTGCTCTAACCATATTTCGACTTGTGATCAATCCATAAATACCGATAGAAAATAAATAGGCACTCAAAACAAGTTCATGTTCAAGTAGCATTAACCAACTCCTCATCAATCTGGATTCATTTCAATATGAACAACAATGCAACTTCAACCAATTTGATTGACTCGAATATAACAAGTACAGAACAAAGGAAGATATTGGTAATAGATTGAACTAAAAGAATTTCCATTTTATACATAAAAAATCTGAACATGGAATTGAAGGAAAATGGATGGGCTAAGACATAACAAAGGAATTCTTTATTTATATTTATTTTTTTTTATTTATAATTCTAGGTATTTATTACTGACGAGCCATAGCAATTGCACCTATCAAGGAAACTAAAAGAATTATAGAAATGAGTTCGAATGGAAGAAAAAAATCTGTTGATAAATGAATCCCAATTTGTTGACCATTGTTTATCAAATCCTGCTCCAAAATCTGGTTTGATCTTGTAGTCCAAATAATCCCGTACCATGACGTATCTGGAATAGTAGTAATTAGTGAAACAAAAATACTTGTACAAACCAGTGAAGTTACTCCATCTCCAACGGTCCAAAGATGGAAATCGTTGTAATATTCTGAGTCATTCATGAACATCACAGCGAATATTATTAAGACATTTATAGCTCCCACATAAATAAGTAACTGTGCAGCAGCTACAAAATGGGAATTCGATGGAATATGAAATAAGGATATACAAACAAGAACCAATCCCAACGAAAAGGCAGAATAAATTGGATTGGTAAGTAATACCACTCCTAGACCTCCTAATATAAGACCCGATCCCAAAAATACTAAAAGAAAATCATGTATTGGTCCAGTTAAATCCATTATATGTAAAATAAGAGATAAATAAGTCGAAATGTTTCATGATCTTATTGACCAGACCAGAAAAAAAAAAAGAAGTTACCCTGTTTTTTTATGATAAGTTAAGTTACTTATTGAATTTAATCCTATACGGGCGGGGTGTGGGTTGATGTAGATAGAGTTATGAATTGTACTCTTTATCCAAAAGAATAGTTCTAAATTTTATATTATTATATTTTATAGATTTATTATTTATATATTTATATTGATTTGATCATTTTCGAAATTATCACGTATATATAAATAGTTAATAGATTTAAAATCTAAAGCAAGCCTCGATTCTCACCAATCAATAGTTAGGATTTTTAGTTATTCACCGAACAAAATGAAAGAAGCTTGGCTCCTTTAGATCAAAATGGAATCTTAGTAATCGGTAATCGTTCTTGAATCAAGAGGTTTGCCCGGTTTTTTTATTTGAGTAGAATTCATAATGGTTCGAATTGTATAATCTCCAATTACTGTCATTGGTAACCGACCTAAAGCAATTTGATTATAATTTAATTCGTGACGATCATAAGTAGAAAGTTCATATTCTTCAGTCATTGATAAACAGTTTGTTGGACAATACTCAACGCAGTTACCACAAAATATACAGATTCCGAAATCAATACTATAGTTAAGCAATCGTTTTTTTCTAATATTAGTTTCCAATTTCCAATCAACAACGGGTAGATCTATAGGGCATACGCGAACACATACTTCACAAGCAATGCATTTATCAAATTCAAAGTGGATTCGACCGCGGAAACGCTCTGATGTGATCAACTTTTCATAAGGATATTGAATAGTTATGGGTAAACGATTCGTGTGGGATAAGGTAATCATGAAACTTTGACCGATATACCTTGCAGCTCTTACTGTTTGTTGACCATAATTCATGAACCCAGTTACCATAGGGAACATATCGTGAATATCTATGAATAATTTGATGTTTCTTTCTCTTGTTTGAGAGAAGTTATAAATCGAGAATAGAATATCGTATACCCTTACAGCGAAAGGAGCTGGAAAGAGGTTGTCAATAATAGATTACCTAGAGAAATAGGTAAAAGAAATTTCCACCCAAGATTTAATAGTTGGTCCATTCTCATCCTAGGTAAAGTCCATCTTGTTGTAATAGGAATGAACAGGAACAAATACGCTTTAGCTAATGTAATAAAAATACCAATTGTCATTCCAAAGACCCCACCCACTTCATTTATTCCGAAAAGCTCGGGAAGAAATATGTACGGAAGAGAGAGATTCCAACCACCTAAGTAAAGAACTGTTACAAATAATGAAGAAACTAGTAGATTTAGATAGGAAGCAACGTAAAATAAACCAAATTTGATGCCTGAATATTCGGTTTGATAACCTGCTACTAATTCTTCTTCTGCTTCTGGTAAATCAAAAGGTAATCTCTCACATTCTGCTAGGGAAGAAATTAGAAAAACCGCAAACCCTATAGGTTGACGCCACAGATTCCACCCCCAAAAACCATATTGAGACTGCGCCTCAACTATATCAACTGTACTTGAACTGTTAGATAATCATAGTCGGTGATAACATCACTGCTCCCATCGCTATTGCAGAACCGTACATGATACTTCAGCCTCATACGGCTCCTCGATGGCCTTAAGTAATTCTAAAGGCTGGTTCGGTATTATCTCGATATGTTAGTAGGATATATAGAATAAATATGCATGGAAGAGCCCCAAATTAGACCAATGCAATTCTGTCTGCTATAATACCAAAAAAGTGCTTCTGAATTGATCTTATCCTTTAGAGTTTCAATTTTTCTTTGTTCGGTAATAACTTAATCCTTCAATAAAATACTCGTTGTATCAATAGATATTTTGACCCATTTATTTCGATTACGAAAAAGAATTAGATTAATTCATGAATCATGATAAGAATTCTATCTGATGGATAGAGAAAATAAAAAATAGAAACGAATTCTTATTTTTTATTTTCCTATTTATTTTATTGCAATTCCCTTACATTTCTTTCGTTCCTATTCTTCTTTCCCAGAAAAAGAAAAAAATAAAGGCTCTAAAAAAATAAATAATAAATAAAGGATTACTTCGTTCCTGATAGTCATTTCTTTAACCAGTGGATAGGAGCATACTCGGGATCGGGATCGCGGGGAAGTACTACTTGATCGTTTCTACCAACTTAAAGTCCCCATTCGGATTCCATTTATGCAGAAATACCCATTTGGATAACTTGCATTATCTCCATTACTAACCCTTTGTGTACCTTGGTGTTCCTAACCGTCCACTTATTTTTGCTTGATCCCCGGTACGGTAATAGAATAGTAAAAACTCCATCCAGTTGATCTTTTCTACCCGCTTCAAACCATGATGACTAATCAACCAATCTTGGGGTAATTTATACTGTTTATTTCTGCTTAACTCTTGTACATAGGGAATGAGACTCAATCTTTTTACTGCAAATTTAGAAGCTGTTTTATTTCACTCATATAACTATCTGGTTTAGTTCATCGCCCCGAACGGTGAATAAAAAAAGGAAGATCTCTATTCACTACATTCAACTTCTTTCCTAGAAAGAAAAGGGTAAAAGTTCATGTCCCAACGAATCGCACGTAGAGATATTGATAACACACATGGAGTTAATGGTATTTCATAACTAATCGATTGAGCAGCAGCTCGTAGACCACCTAAAAAGGAATATTTATTATTCGATCCATATCCTGACATAAGAAGTCCAATAGGAGCAATACTTGAAATGGAAATCCATAAAAAAACACCTATACTGAGATCCGCTAGAACAAGACGATATCCAAAAGGAATTACTGAATAACTTAGTAAAATGGATATGACTGCTATAGAGGGTCCGAGACTGAATAAACGAATATCTCCTCTAGATGGGAGAAGATCCTCTTTGAAAAGTAGTTTGGTCCCGTCTGCTAGAGCTTGAAGAATTCCCAAAGGACCCGCGTATTCAGGTCCAATACGTTGTTGTACCCCTGCAGATATTTTTCTTTCTAACCACACAATTACTAGTATCCCTATTGTGATTCCCAATACAGGAGTAAAAATAGAGACAAGCAACCATATGAGCCCATAGACCTCTTTTAAGGATTCCAGTCTGGAAAAAGAATTGATAGCCTGTATTTCTGTCGTATCAATTATCATTTTAACGATCAACTTCTCCCATAATGATATCTATACTACCTAGTATCGTCATAATATCCGCCAATTTCATTCTTTTAACTAGCTGAGGAAGAATTTGCAAATTGATAAAACCCGGCGGACGAATTTTCCATCTCCAGGGAAAAACACTCTGATCTCCTATCAGAAAAATTCCCAATTCCCCCTTTGGGGCTTCCACTCTCACATAAAGTTCTTGTTTCGACAATTCAAAAGTAGGAGATGGTTTTTTACTAATGAATCTATATTCAAAATCATTCCAGTCGGAATCCCTTGCTCTATCAAAGCGTCGGACTTCTAAATTCTCATAGGGCCCTCCCGGAATTCCTTCCAGAGCTTGTTGAATAATTTTTATGGATTCTGTCATTTCACTGATTCGAACTAAATAACGAGCTAATGAATCTCCTTCTTTTTGCCATTGTACTTCCCAATCAAATTCGTCATAACACTCATAATGATCAACTTTACGAAGATCCCATTGGATTCCGGAAGCTCGTAGCATTGGTCCTGATAAACCCCAATTTATTGCTTCTTCTCCACCAACAATGCCCACTCCCTCAACTCGTTCCAAAAAAATGGGATTTCGCGTAATAAGCTTTTGATATTCAGCAACCCCTGTTAAAAAATAATCACAGAAATCCAAACATTTATCTATCCAGCCATGAGGTAGATCAGCAGCTACTCCTCCGATACGGAAATAATTATGCATCATTCGCATGCCTGTGGCAGCTTCGAATAGATCATATATCAATTCTCTCTCTCTGAAAATATAGAAGAAAGGAGTCTGCGCACCGATATCCGCCATAAAAGGGCCAAGCCATAACAAATGAGAAGCTATACGACTCAGTTCCAGCATAATTACTCTGATATAGCGAGCTCTTTTAGGGACTTGAATATTTCCCAACTGTTCTGGTCCATTTACCGTTATTGCCTCGGTAAACATAGTAGCTAAATAATCCCAACGCGTTACATAAGGTAGATATTGTATAATTGTTCGGTTTTCTGCAATTTTTTCCATCCCTCTGTGTAAATAACCCAATATGGGTTCACAGTCAATAACATCTTCACCATCTAGAGTAATGATGAGTCGAAGAACGCCATGCATTGATGGGTGGTGAGGACCCATATTGACTATCATGAGGTCTTTTCTTGTAGCTGGTACAGTCATATGTTTTTTCCCCGATTCATTATTCCATGAATTGCTGAAAACGAAACGAAGTTCATCAAAATTCAAGATCTAATAAATCAAATAATTCAAAATGAATCTTCAAATTCACTTAACGAGTTTTTGGCTCCCGAATATTCAACCGACCTATTAATTCTTTATAACGTATTCTATTTTTCTTTGACAAATAAGCCAGCAACCGTTGACGTTTTCCCAGAGTTTTCCGTAGGCCTCTCTGAGATAAATAGTCTTTTTTGTGCAATTCCAAATGGGAAGTAAGTCTCCGTATTTTATTGGTGAAACTGAATACTTGAAATTCAACAGACCCCTTGTTTTCTTCTTTTGCTTCTTGCGAAATAACTGAGATGAATGCATTTTTTACCATAAAAAGAATTCTTCTCCCCCCTTTCTTTCTTTTCTATAGATATGGAGTTTATCGATCAGTAAAAATAATGCCAGTCGTTTTTGTTTTTTGCTGGTATACACAATAATATGAATTTATTCATATACTACCTTATTCTATCAAATTGAATTAATCAATTTTCAATTTAATTCAGATATAGATACAAAAGAATGGTACAGTTCTTCACCCCCCCCAAAAAAAAAAGAGAGAAAAATTTGGACCTAAGATAAGAAGATTATTAGGTCATTGAATCAGTATCCTATATCAGAATGTAAATGTAATATAACACAACGCGTGTGTACATCTGTTTGCCTTCATATATCATGCTAGATACGGCACGGCACGTGATATATAGGAAATTTACCATCAACTAATTCTCAATCGTGGATACATATATATCCTTGACATACTGAAACGACTACCATTACTGGTATCAAACCAATAGCGATTCATACAAGCTAAATCTTCTAATCGATAATTTGGCCAAAGAAAGAATTTCAATTTAATGAATTTATTTGTATCTGTATCCAATTTTTTTGGATCTCTATCAAGATGCTTGCTCTCATCCAAAAAGTGGCCGCAGTTCCTTATGTTGTTCTCATTGCAAAATACTTTATTTCTTTCCATAACATTCATATTCTCCGAATTTAAACAAATTAGAATTCTCAATTCTCTACGACGTCTAGGAGATAAAAAATTTTCGGGAATAAGAAAATCATAATGATTTTCATCCCTATTCCCAAGCATCCTTTCATGTCTATGTCTTGTAATAGATTCATCAAAATAATTCTTATCAGCATTTCCTCTTTCTCGGCATTTTAGATTTGTTTGGTGTTTACTCTTATGGACCAGTGAAATTGCTATAGTTTGGTACATAATAAATTGTCCATCCCATTTTATAGACAGGCGAGTCGGTTCGATAATCAATATTCCCCTTTTTATCAATTCTGTAAGAGTTAGATCCTTTTGAATCAGCATTACATCCAGACTCATTTCTCCTCTTTGAATAGAGGATATAGCAATTTGCTTTGGATTGTTCAGTCTAAGCAGGAGACAATATACCTTGATATTATTGATTATTCTTTGATTCAAAGCATTATCCCATCTCAATTGAAAAAGCAAATATCTTTTCAGGAAGAAATCTAGTTCCGCTTCTGTGTTGCTCTTCGATTGCTTTTTTTTTCTACGCTTTTTAGTGTCTGATCCGCCATAATCTTCTTTAACCTCTTTTTGTTGGTTTGGTAGATCTGATCCAAGATCTTCTTGGACTGACTGCTCTTTTTCTTCTTGATTTCGATTCTCTAATTCAAGATCTTTTTTTTCATTAAATGGTATATGAAGATCCTTTTTTTCTTTTCCGTTGATGTTTTTATTTTCACTAGTGTTTTGATTTCCATTAAAACGGAAAAGAAGTAATTTGATTGGTATGATCCACGGTTTAATCCTATATGCATCATAAAGTCCCAAAAATTCTGGAAAGAACCAAAGTTCCAGATTTGATATGGGATGGTTTAGTATTTCTTCGTTCATTCCCATCCAGTCAAAAAGAGTTTTTTTTTGATTGGATGGCTTGATTTGTTTATGAATTGCGAGATAAGAAAGATCTTTCTTATCAATTTTATCAATTATTGAATAATAATTAGTGCCAGTCTTATTATTTTTATTAATGTTGGTCCCAGTATCAATATTGGTCCAGGCCCCAATATTGATCTTATTTGTAAGACAAAAATAAATGATTCTCCAATCAAAATATTTTCTATCCGGATTTTGATCCATATCAATAATATAATCTTCTCCTAGACAATCACTAATAGCTATACCTCCGGGCACATAAAAAAATTCGGGTTTATATGCGTTGTACTTCTTATAGTTATAGGGAATTTCTCGGCCTTCGTTTACTTGTAATGATGATCCAGAAATATATGAATATGAATCCTTCCTTTCTTCATAATTAATATATTTATGTGATAAAAGATTATATCTGTATTGTTTTTTCAATTTTTCTTTTTTACTCGGTAATGAATCCATTGCATAATAATTTTGTTTCTCATAATGAATTAATTGGTTTTTTTCATATGAATCCAATTTTGTTGAAGCCTTATTTGGAACCGTACGACTTTGATTGACTCTATTTCGCCATTTTTGCGGCACTAATCGAGACGCTGTAGTCTGAGATAAATCATATTGATAGTGATAATGACTACTTAACCAGTTTTTCCATCCATTCATTTCAGAATTCTTCATTCCAGAATTGCGAAATTTCTTATGCCTTGATTCGGAATGAAATATCCCTTGTGTTCCAAAAAAATCCTTTATTCTATCCTTAAGAAAAAGAAATGTTCCGGGATATTGAAGTACAGACCTAAAGTGATACTTGTTAATAACTTGGGTTTGTGATAATTTGTAAAATACATATGCCTGCGACAAGGAAAATAGGCCACAAAATTTCTGTGAATTCTTATTGCTAATGTTAGAAAGCGGCTTTTTTATAGTCGAAATCAAATGAATTCTATTTTCATTTGTTTCATCATTGTAACTGTATTTATATTTATCAAATTTTTTTTTTTTTAAGTCAAGGAAAGGTTGTAAATTGAT